CATGAGCAAACGCATAAATATACTCCTGAAAAAGAAACGGATATAGGAAGTGTTGTTGCCGAGATCTATCTTTTTCTAAATATCCTTGTAATTCTTCCATTTACATTTCTACTTGAGCCAGAGGCAGGAGGTTTTTCCTTGGTTTATCAAATGATATATACATAGTGCAATATGGTCAGAACAGGGTATTATGTATTGTATTATGTATATAGTATAGTAAGAAAAAAATATATACCCCGGAAAAGAAAGAGGGAGTCCAATCAACAGATCTTTTTACCTTCCTTTTCTATCCAATTGGTTTATGTTCGTTATAATTACAACAGGAGAAAAAATCCTTTATTTTTGCAACCCAATCGCTCTTTTGACTTTGGAATAAATTCTCTTTATCAATATACTGTTTCTTCTACACATCCGTCTACAATCCATAATAAAGAATAATTAGGATTCTGAAAAAAAAAAAGAAAAAATCAATGGTTCACTCACAGGAGAACCCACTCTTTCCCGCATTAGGCACTAATTCATTTTTAACGTCTAATTAGATCGGGTAATCATTCCAATTAAGAACATAAGCTCGTTGCTTTTTATTTTACCAGAATTGGAGCCATAGAGCTCTATCCATTTATTCACTAGACCCAACTGTAAATGTGAATTTCTTTTGTCCCCTTCCAAAAATCAAAACAATCTTTTGGAACTGTAATGATCCGGTAAGGATAAACTCAAAGTTCTACTTTAACTTTGACTTTCATTTCAAATTAAATAAATTAATAAAATTGAAAATCTAATAAAATAATAAATTGATTTTATTAGATTTTCGATTTTATTACGACATGCTGTTTTTTCCATTCATTACCCTTGAGGATCAGTCGTGGTCTTATAGACTATACCAATAGTCTGGACGAATTTGTTGCTTCATCCAAATGTGTAAAAGATCATAGTCGCACTTAAAAGCCGAGTACTCTACCGTTGAGTTAGCAACCCGGATAAATAGGATATGTAGATACGATCAAAATATAAAAATCAATTGAATTGCACTGCACGACCCTATCAAAACATTGAACTAGCAACACATCGAAAAGAAAGATTTTCTGATCAATTAGAAACACAAAATACCAAAGTTAGCAGATCAGATTAAAAATATTCCTAATCGAAATGTAAAAATTATGGCAGACCACCCATTTTTTATCAAATTCTTTTTTTATTTTCCCTAAGAAAATACATCTTGTATGAGAGTAAATGCAGCAAGGCAAACCCATCATTTGAGTGAAGGAAACAAAAAAATCAATATGGGGTGGGGATAAACAGCCCTATTTATCTATGATCGAATTATATTTGTTCGATACACCATTGTCAATATAAAAGCAATGTTGAGAAAGTAAATCAAGTAAATAAAATAAAGACTTGTGTTGGATTGGCACAACATAAATAAGAAATTGGAATGGAAAAAATTAAGGAAAAGGTAAATAAAAAATCCCCGGTTTATTCAATCAATAAAAGTACGATAAGCAAGCTTAACCCCTTGTTTGTTGTTAAATTAAATTCCCCCACCAAAATATGAATAAAGCAAGAAAAAGGAAAATGGTGTGTAAATAGAAATAATTACACAAGGATAGATACTAGTTACCCTTCCCTACTTTATTTTATTTATTTAATAATTTTGTTTTTTCCTTTAATTAACTCAAAGTTCTTTCTTTAAAGAATTCTGCCTTCTTTAAAATATCATAAACAGTTCCTGTAGGTTGAGCACCTTTTTCAAGGAAATAAAGAATAGCAGGAACATTTAAATAAGTTTGATTCTTTATCGGATTGTAAAAACCTACTTTTCGAAGATCTCTTCCTTCTCTTCGGAATCGAACATCAATTGCAACGATTCGATAGATGGCTCATTGGGATAGATGTAAATAAACAATGCCCCCCCTAGAAACGTATAGGAGGTTTTTTCCTCATACGGCTCGAGAAAAATGATTCCAATTTCTGTATATAATAGCAAGTGGATCCATAAAATCATGAATTTTACTATAATTTGAATTGAGTACTTTTTTCTTCTTCCTTACAGAAAAAGGAAGAAATCTCATTCATACTCATAACTCAAGTTGGGTAATTCTGACAAGAGAATCCTTAGACATTTATTGAGCCGTCTCTAAACTCTTTTGTTTGTCTCATTTCGAATCTATTTTTATTCCTCAGTCTGATCCAATTGTTGAGACAATTGAAAATAGTGTTTCCTTGTTTCGGAATCCTTTATCCTTGCTTTGTGAAATCATTGGGTTTAGACATTACCTCGGGGATCCTTATTCCTTTCAAAATGGCAGCAACATACCTTTTTTTGTTATTTCTTTCTATATAAATAGAATACGAATGATTGATTCCCTTGTGATACACTTTTCATCGAAATAGTTTTACCAATTTCGGAAAATTTGACTTTTCAAACTTGTTCTGAATTTGAACCTTTCGATTTATAATTTATATATAGTGAGGATATACTTACAGAGTTGGTCTAACTTATTGATTTTCACTAACCCTAGATTCTTTCCCTTGAAAAATGAATCAATCCTTTCTTCTCGAGCTTCATCATGTACTATTTACTTATAACCCAACACAAATTAGGTTCCGGGCAGAACAGAACAAACTATGTCGAGCCAAGAGCATCTTCATTACTATAGAAGATGGCGGATGTAAAAATCCACAGCCAACCATGTCCTTCAAGTCGCACGTTGCTTTCTACCACATCGTTTCAAACGAAGTTTTACCATAACATTCCTCTAATTGAAATTTCAAAGCGGTATGGAATTGATTCAATATAAAATCATGAATAGTCATTGGTTCAACCGGTATATAATATTTCTATCTATGGATAAATAAGTATTTATCCGGATAAGGGTCAGCAAGGATCAAATTTATTTAATTTAACCCCATATTCTATCATATGAATTGAATGAAAATAAAGATATTCAATTTTACCCACATTTGACACTTGATTCCGTTTGTGAGAAACCAAACGAATTCTCAGATATGATTCTTAGAACCATTCTGAAAATTAATAAGAAAAGATTTTTCCCTTTAACAAATTATTGTTTCATGTGGAATGCAGTGTGATCCCATCTTTCGTTTCATGAAAAACGATCTGGGACGGAAGGATTCGAACCTCCGAATAACGGGACCAAAACCCGCTGCCTTACCGCTTGGCCACGCCCCATTTTGATTTCTATTCGAAATTAATCAACACTAATATTGGTATTGGTTATTCGTCAATCCCAACCCAAATACACAAAAACATATGGGATATTTTGTTGCTAGGATTCAAGACATGTAGATATAGAATCAAAAAAATTCATTGATCATTACATAGAATTCAATTAAGATATTGTATGAAAGTTGAATTCCTTATATTCTCATTTTAGAATGATAATGGGGGGAGGGATTTTTTATTTGGGAAAGTCCGAACCGAAGAAAAAGAAGGATTTCTTGATCTGCCTTTTTCATTTTTCCCTTATAAAAATAACTCAAAATTATCTAATCCACAAGAACGAAATGCTTGTTATGCTTAATATCTTTAGTTTAATCGGTATCTGTCTTAATTCTGTCCTTTATTCGAGTAGTTTTTTCTTCGCCAAATTGCCCGAAGCTTATGCCATTTTCAATCCAATCATAGATGTTATGCCTGTCATACCTGTACTCTTTTTTCTCTTAGCCTTTGTTTGGCAAGCCACTGTAAGTTTTCGATGAAATCTTTAATACTCTGCTAAATTGATGATGTATTCGATAAAAAAATTCTAAAAATTGATAAGATCAGATAAGTCTTACATTACGAACCCTCGATTCAAAAATAGAAATTCTTGTATATTGAATGAATAACCGCAGCGATGAATTTGGATCAGCCTTTTCCCCGTTCTCACCTTCCGGTGAGTATGGACTATTAGGTACTCCACAATACCTAATTATTGATATGACAAGAAATTTCGGGTAACGAATGAATCAAAATCTTATTACAAATAAATTCGTCTTATTTTTCATTTTTTGGGGTGTCAAAACAAAAAAAAATGGTATATGTGGTAAAAAATAGGCAATCTATTCCCCTTTTTCAAAAAAAAAAATGATCTTGGAGATTGTGTAATGCTTACTCTCAAACTCTTTGTTTACACAGTAGTGATATTCTTTGTTTCCCTTTTTATCTTTGGATTCTTATCTAATGATCCAGGACGCAATCCTGGACGTGAGGAATAAAAAATTTCTAGTTTTTTTTGCTTTTTTCTAAATTAATTCTTAATAATCTTATTTGTTTCATACATTTAACTATGATAAAATCAAGGGATGAGAATATTTTCGAATTCGAAAATACCAAGTGATCAGAGAAAGCGGAAAGAGAGGGATTCGAACCCTCGGTACAAATAATTCGTACAACGGATTAGCAATCCGCCGCTTTAGTCCACTCAGCCATCTCTCCTAATTCCAAATTGAAAATTTGTTATGTGATGTAACACGTGAAATAAAGATTGATAAAAATCCACCTTCTTCTCTTTATTTTCTTTTTTCATTTGATTTTTTTTTATTTAATCTTATTTAACTTTTCCAAATTATTATTATTTATTTTATTATATTATTCTATTTTAATAAAAAAAAATATTATTTTATTATATTATTAAAATAGAAATTCGAAATATTCTAAAACATTCTAATAAATAATAGAAATTTTTTAAATAGCTATTAAAATTTAAACTTAAACAAAGTATTTAATATTTAGATAAAATAATTTAAATAAAATAAAAGTAAAGGTATATATTTATACTAAGAGATATATATTTATTATAGTATAAATATATTATATATAATAAAATATGTAAAAATATGTATAAGAAATATAAGAAAAATAAGAAAAAAATAGAAAAAAGCAATTGATCAGGAATTCAATATAGATAATGACTCAAAACGGATCTCCTCAATAGAAAGAATATCTTAGTTCTTTGATTTTATACGAAAGGTTTATTTTCCCGGCCTGATCTGCT